TTTATTAGTTCTATTCTATACTGTATCCATATCATTTATCCCTATGAGATACCGTACAAAATATAATGCAGAAGGAAGAGATATAATGAAATTCTTGATTAGATCTTCTCATAGGAACAATCTATTTTATTTGATTGATGGATCCAACAACCAAACCTATTTTTTTTTTAATTCATTAAAAAAGAGAGTGGTTTTATTCGAAGCGCTTCGTGATTTTCAACCAATTATGTGCTTCAATATAATTACCTGGAGTAAGCGCTATAGCTTGTTTCCAATACTCAGCAGCTTGATCGGACCAAGCTTCCGCAATTTCAGAATCACCCTGTAGAATGGCCTGTTCTCCCCGGTCGGGATAGGTGGTTCCTTCCCTTAGAACCGTACTTGAGAGTTTCCTATCTCATACGGCTCAAAAATCGATTCTTTTTGTGTCCTATCTTAATCTACCCTATGCTAACTGAATTAGATTTCTCATAAACCTATCCCATTTTTTCTTGGGTTAACCAGAAGAAGTTAATTACATAAGTTTCAAACCCTAATTTTGATCAATAATCAGAATCAGTTTGATCTTTTCTCCCACCTTCAGAAGAATGAAGCATAGGTATCCCCACAATATCGTTAGAATTTTCTGAAAGGTAACTATCTCGGTTTCATATATGGAATTCATATAGAATCTTTGAAAAAGACTTTTTTCCATAAGAAAAAAGAACTTACTATCTTTGGGATCTGATGCTACACCGCTGCTCAATACCTTAGTGGATCGACTCTATTACATAAGTTGATTCCTAACTTTTGTCCCATATCATGACATAAGTAAGCAGTTCTTAACTGTATCGACTCAATAGCTCGCTAATTGATCTTTACGGTGCTTTCTCTATCAATTTGATCCTTTATCCATAGAATATAGTATATAGGCTGCACTCATTTTTTTTCTTCCTATTTTGGTTCTCGTGAAGTCTCTTTCCTTGCTACAGCTGATAAAAATCGTTGCTTTGGACGATGCATTATGTAGAAAGCCTATTTTTTCTAGTATTTACTAGCCAATTTGATCTTTGCTTTTTTTCCTTATTTCTATAGTGGAGATAGTCGCACGTAATGACAGATCACGGCCATATTATTAAAAGCTTGTGGTAAGAATGGGTTTCGTTCTAGTGCCCGGAAATAATATTCCAAAGCCTTTGTATGCTCTCCATTGCTTGTGTGTATAAGGCCTATGTTATAGAGTATATAACTTCGATCATAGGGATCAATTTCTGGTCGCGTAGCTTCATAATAATTCTGTAAAGCTTCCGCATAATTTCCTTCGGATTGAGCCAACATCCGTTACGGTCGTTCATTCTATTCAAAAAAATCTCCGTTCCAGAACCGTACATGAGATTTTCATCTCATACGGCTCCTCCCTTCTGTGCATAGTACTAAGGGGAATAATCCATAGAATAAAAATTGAACTATTCTCATCTCATTATGAACTGAAAGGAACTAGTATTTTTACAAGAAATCTCTAGCCAGCCTTCCCGCAAGAGGTTTTTTCTTAACACCAATCATATTAGCGTTAGATATAAATGGTAACTCCAACAATTTCTTTGTTCTCAACGCCTTCTATTTCCAGGAATTAGTCACTTCAACGATCTTTGATGGTTATACGGGTATCCAAAGTACAAACGAGATGGATGTTTGTTGTCCCAACCATTCTTGTTAGTCCCGATACCGATAAGGAAAGGGGGAATTTATAACAAAGTTTTTGTGTTGTTGATTCCTAGGTGTAGTGCTTTTTCCCTTATGCCGTCTATTGGTACTAATGTAGTGTAGGATTGACCCGCAATACAGAACCCATAGGTGTAACCTTTCGCTCAATACTCAAATCAACAATTGAAACATCTGAGGCTGCATCAATCGAGGATACACGATAGAAGGAATTGTTCTATCTCCAAACTTCACCTTCACCGAGCGTAGGTTTATTTCAAGAATTTCGTTCTTTCTATACCGAACCGCGTCTCTTTCTCGTAAGACTGAGGTGAGGGCTAAAAAAAACAAGAAAAAAGAATCAAATCGCACCATCTCTGTAATAGGTAAATGCCTTTTTTTCTCCTGAAGTTGTCGGAATTATTCGTAATAAGATATTGGCTACAATTGAAGAGGTCTTATCAATAAAATTTCCATTTATATGAGATCTAGGCATAATTAGCAATCCATTCTAGAATTCTTTTCATTACCCCTGGGGAAAATGATCCCACAAACAAAGCAAAGGAATTATACAGTACGAAATAACATAAAAACAGACTAATTTTATTCTAATAAATAGATATTAAATAGATATGGGCTTTCCACTTAAATTGTCCCCTTTTGTTTGGGAAAGATATGAGATATTGGAATCAGATTGATTTCATTCCCATTTTTGTAGTATACCAATGAGCGGAACTATTACTATTTCATCTAAGTTAAATAACCAAGGACTTTTTTTACTACAGATTCTGATAACTCGAGAAGTTTTGATTTGGTTATG